TGATCTTATTGAGAAATCGATGTCTTACTCCATGGATTCGAGGGAACAAGAGAACAATAGCCTGACAAATATTTTGTTCGGTCCGATTCAGGTGCCAATTCAGGTACCAAATAGAACCCATCATTGGTTTGATCATTGATAAGGTGAATACCCAGTCCCTTCAATGCTAGGCATAATGAGGATAAGGACCTCAAAATAACCTCTTTTCGTCCTATGAACTTTAAGGTGTATTAAGTATCATATTTGACTCTTGGGGCGGATTGATAGAGACTCCATTTAACTTAGGTTGATCTAGGCCGGAGGCAGACCTACGTCAGGGTAACCCTTCTTTGAAACACTTTGGTATTGCTCCCGGATCAGAATTCAAATAATGAATCCGAGCGCATGGAGCCATCTCGTTATCTTCCTGTCAAGAAAAAATATGGTGGACTAGCCGATCTTTTTATCAGTTAATGAAAGAGCCCAATGCAAAAAAAAAAAACGCATGTTGGGTCTTTGAAACAGTTCGAATCATTTCGATAATAATAAGTTTGATCTGTTTTACCGAGAAGGTCTACGGTTCGAGTCCGTATAGCCCTATACATTTTTGTATTCATTTCCTAATTAGTGCGTGTGACCGGCCGGTTGATTGTTCCATAGAAATGGAATCATTCCCACAGGATCACGGAGATCCCTCGGGGCTTGAAAACAATAATTTATTCCAATGGATCCAATCGGATCGGTATTTTCAAATCTCGGATAAACAAACCCATTCTTCTTCATTAATCTTCGTCTGTGAATGACATACGGCCTTTTTCCTCTTTTATTTGTCCATGATCCAAGATTTAGTGATACACCTTTGCTTTGGTATACCCAAGCCAATTTATGAAGTCAAAATCATAACATGAGCCTGGCTCAAGAAAAACTCCAACCTGACCCAACCAAATCAAATCCAAATTCAATCTAATAGTAAGTCACATTATCTAGAACCTATTCTTGTTCTTGTATTTGTAGAAAAGCCAGAGTTTCAAAAACGAAGCTCTTTGGTAAGTTTCATTGTACAATAGGCTTTTCTTCGTATAACCGGCTTAGCAAAGCAAGTAGTCATTTTTCTGTACAATACTTAATAACTTCTTTTTTTTATTCCAATCTACCCAATCCAATTTGTTCATCATTCCAATTCTACCAATGCAGACTTTATCTAAAAAGATTAGGGCCCATTTGAACTTGGATGAGTTAGGAATCCCCCGACGTATCGCCTTTTGGCAGAACAACAATCCCAATTCATTGTTTTAGAGACAATGAATTGGTCCTAAATGTATCAACGCACCCTCTTCTATTTCTATGTTCTATGAGTTGGTTTTGGGATGGGGAGATTTTGTCTATCGAATCGTTCGACAACGCATGATTCCATTCGAAGTATCTTCTGTAAATCATTTACGATTCAGCCGACTCTACCATTAAACTATGCCCCATTTTGTAGGTTTGCTTCAAAAGAAACGTTTTTTGTTGTCACGAAACCTAACTCGTTGGTTGGTCCTGCTAGGTGTTATTATTACATTAAATAAATAAGTATTTCGAGTCATTCCAAATCACGATCTTTAGTCCTAGAAATGGGTCTGAAATGATTCTTTCAAGACTTCTAACTCGGGGGTAAAGCCGGGGCCGGGGTAGTACAGGTCCAAAGTTTCCTAATTTGGGTATAGGAACCCATGAGTTTTTATATGTAAGGGTTCCTCACAATTCAATGGATTGAATCAAATCAATTAAGTATAAATCTGGGACAGGGAGAGAGAATCGAATCGGTCGATGCATTCCGTTTTCGTATCCGTATCAAATCAATAGAAACAATAATCCTCTATCCGGATCTTAATGAAAAGAATACACCAACACAGCCACGTAGAATATACCATAAATCCCGAGATGGAAATTCCTAGAAATTCTATTACATCTGACTACTGACTATATTCTAAATCACTAAGAAAAAAAAAAAAAGAGAGAGAGAGAAAAAATGGGCCAGACCTCCTCTTTGGCTCTATTATATTAATAGAATATTGAAATTATTTATGTTTAATATTTCATTTAATCTTATTTGAATAATATTGTTTGAATATTATTTCAATTTCAATTCATATTATTTAAAATATTCTTTAAAAAAAATTCCTTAATTCCTTTTTTTGTTTGATAGAAAACCCGAGGCAAGGTAGGAGAGAGTTTGATTTGTATAATAGCATTATATGTCTACACCATATCTAAATAGAATCGAAGTAAGTGTAAGTGGGATTCCGTTGGATGAATCTTGAGACGATACATGACCCACAACAAGTAAACAAACGAAACTATGTGGTTTGATCAAAATTGTTGTTTCGACTAATGCAGTTATGGATGAATTGAGAATTCCAATTTGAATCAACTAATTCGGTATATTCCACATTAATAGGAGTGCTTCTATGTTTCTGCTTCACGAATATGATATTTTCTGGGCATTTCTAATAATATCAAGTGTTATTCCTATTTTGGC